CATTTCCTCTTTTTGGTCTCATATCATATAACAACCATATAATGAATAATAAAGGAATATTTTTGGCGGGAATTCTCAGGCGGAAAGGGATCTATTTTGCTGTTTTAAGAAAAGGAAAATCTTATCTATCGAATCATTGTACATTTAAATTTGAATTTTTAATTAGGAATTCCGGGTACAAATATACAAATACAAGTGGTCTTTAACCACACATACATGTGATTATATATGTATTACCATAATGTAATACGATAAAAAAGGAGGATTTCAAATGCGAGATCTAAAAACATATCTTTCCGTAGCACCGGTACTAAGTACTCTCTGGTTCGGTTCTTTAGCGGGTTTATTGATAGAGATCAATCGTTTCTTCCCAGATGCGTTAACATTCCCTTTTTTTTAATTCTAGTTATTGCCGCGGGACGGGGTGAAAAAGATTAGATCGAGATACAATCAAATATCTGGGACTAATCTCTCGCCCCCCCCCTTTTTTTTAGTTTTTTTTTTTAGAATTCTATAAGAATTAGATAAAATAAATAAGTAAGGTAGAACGAAAAAAGTGGATTCAACCTCACCGAAACTTGGGTTCAAGCTCCAATTAAATTACTAGTGGAGCGAAAAGATAAATGTGGCTGGAACAACAGTATCCTACAAGATACTTAAAGAAAATACCGTACTTTGATTCTAAATAGAGTTCAAAATCATTGTATTACTTATTCTTATTATTTACTATTAATATAATCTATATTTATTGATTTACTATATTGATTGCAATTGATTGCAACGAAATCTTTCAGTATTTGGTTTTGAGTTAGCAACTTTTATTTATTTCTTTTTCATTCCTTTCTTGTTCACTTTTGATCGGAAAATAGAAGAGTTGGGTGAATTAAAAACTCAAAGGAGGTTCATGGCCAAGAGTAAAGATGTCCGAGTAACGATTATTTTGGAATGTACCAGTTGTGTTCGAAATGGCGTTAATAAGGAATCAACGGGCATTTCCAGGTATATTACTCAAAAAAATCGACACAATACGCCTAGTCGATTGGAATTGAAGAAATTCTGTCCCTATTGTTACAAACATACAATTCACGGGGAGATAAAGAAATAAATCGAATCAAGTGCTCGTATGTCACCCCTTCCCGAGAATATGAAAATATGCCATTAGGTATTTAGGTATATAATATATTATATATATAATTAGTTATATATAACGCATATTTTATTTAGATATTATTATTCTATATTATTATTCTATATTATTAGAATTATTATATTATTAATATTATTACATATATTTATTATATATATTTATATATATTAATATTATATATTTTAATTTCTATATATTTCTATATATTTAAATATTTAAATAATAATAAAATAAATAATAATAAAATAAACAAACCAAATCCTATTTATTATATTAATTCTATAATTTGAATTTGATCCGATCAAAATAGTATTTTAGAAATAGAGATAAGGATAGGATTCTTTTTAGAAATAAGGAATAAAGAAATCATGGATAAATCCAAGCGACTCTTTCTTAAATCCAAGCGATCTTTTCGTAGGCGTTTGCCCCCGATCCAATCGGGGGATCGAATTGATTATAGAAACATGAGTTTAATTAGTCGATTTATTAGTGAACAAGGAAAAATATTATCTAGGCGAGTAAATAGATTGACCTTAAAACAACAACGATTAATTACTATTGCTATAAAACAAGCTCGTATTTTAGCTTCGTTACCCTTTCTTAATAATGAGAAACAATTTGAAAGAAGCGAGTCGACCGCTAGAACTACTGCTCTTAGAACCAGAAAAAAATAGGCTTACCCTTCAATTGACTCAAAATTAGCAAACGTAGACTGATGCTTTATTCAAAAAATATGATAATCAAAATGGTCGTGTCGTAAGAAAAAAGAAATAAATAACAGCGGGTTGGGGAAGAAAAAGAAATCTTTTTTTTTTATTGAGCGTCTTCGCTCATCTTGTTTTGATAACCTTATCAGAATTTTTTTTATCATATTAATTTCTACTCTACCTTCCCCGAGTTCATTCCCGAGGGAACCCCATTTCATTTAAAGCAGTTCGGTGGATTCCTTCCGATTTCCTTATTTTATAATCTCGTTGGAAATCATATAAAGACAATTCCTATTTGAGATAGCTATTTGCGCAAGTATTTTACGATTAAGAAGCAGCTCTTTCTTGTACAGATTTTTTATAAATCTGCTATAACTATAGGATACCCCCATTTCGCGAATTACTGCATTTATTCGAGTGATCCACAAACGACGAAAATCTCTTTTTTTCCTATCTCTATCCCGATGAGCCGAAAACAAAGCTCTTATTCTTTGTTGAGTAATAGTGCGAGTAAGCCTTGAATGAGCCCCTCGAAAGCTTGATGCAAATAAACGAATTTTTTTTCGACGTCTCCGAGCTATATATCCCCGTTTAATTCTGGTCATTGAATAAAAGAAATTTTGATGAATAACGAATTCTTTCTTTCAGTTATTCTTTTCTCGTCTATTAATAACAAAACGGATTCTTCCAATGTATAAAATAAAAATTCCAATGGCTTTTGCTACTATAACCGTCCCGACCACGATTTTTCCTTTTTTCTAGGCATTTCATTTCGCCTTGAAATAAGAAATTGTATTGATACTAGGTATCAAAAAAAGCATATTAACTAAAATAAAGGAGTAAATAGAAATGGATAAATAAATAGTGGGTTCCATCGTTTCTATGGTTACTTCTTAAACGGTGAGGTCCCCTCTATACACCGGAGCTCATTCCTTCATTTAATTGGTAACTTGTACAGTTCACACTCTTCGGCTCTACTCATAAATTTTCCAGTAATAGATCTTTCACAACGAGATCTATCTTATACAGTAACGGTATGTAATTAGGAGGATTAATTGGGTAGCTAACCCTGTTAGTCCGTTCTTTGCAAGAGTCGAAGCATAATCTTTTTGCTTTTTAAATAGGATTTTCCCCGCTTACTGGATAAGCATTTGCTACCAATGGGGAATTTTTTCTCATCTTAAATTCCAAGATTGGATTTGCGCCAATGGAAACCATAAATTTCATACACAATAGAAGGATATGGTAGATCTATCTTTTTTAGATAGTGAACGGAAGAACCTCATTCTATTCACTGGTACTGATCGTTGATACTGAAAAAATTGTTTCTTTTTTCTCAGCCCATGATCTGAACAAGTCGCACATACACCCTAGTACATGTTCCTCGGCGCTGAGGACATCCCCCAAGAGCAGGGGATTTCGTGACATTTCTAATTGGCTGTCTTGCATTTCTAATAAGTTGTTTAATAGTTGGCATGCTGAATCATATACATAATAGACTGGTTTAGATCGATCCTAACCAGATGATTATGAATTACTTCTTTTTCTCTTTAATAGATTAATAAAATATTAACTCCTTAAGTTAAGAAGGAAAGGAATAAGAGGGATTCAATCAATCTTAATTAAATTGTGGATTGGTGTTAAATCGTTGCTATTTTTTAACTGCTACACGATCCACAATTCCATGAGCTTGGGCTTCTGTTGCTGACATAAAAACATCTCTTTCCATGTCTTCGGATACAACCCATAAGGGCTTGCCCGTTCTTTGTACATAAACCATTGTGATGCTTTCGCGAAGTTTCAGTAGTTCTTCCGCTTCCAGGATAACTTCTCCCGTTTGTGCCTCATAAAAAGAACTAGAAGGTTGATGGATCATTACCCTGATGATATAACATAATAAAAGGTTCTTCTAACTCACATAATGAGGCGAAAAGAATAGCTAAAGAATAATAAGAAAAAAAGATAGAATTGAACAACCGTACAGGCATTTTTTGCGCATTGCATACGGCTTTACAATGGAATTCTCTTTTTTCTTTCTCTTTCATCGAAAAAAGAGAAAATATAGAGTCTATTAGACCCAGATCAATAAATAATCCAATTACCACCCTTCTTTTTCTTTTTTTTTTCGGAAAAGTTTTAAAATACTATGATGGCCCCGTTGCTTTATATATTTATTTCGTCTGTGATTCAGCAATCCCAAAGTTTCTTTTTTTTTTTCAAAAAAAAGAAAGAAAAAAGAGTCTTTTTTTTTTTTTCGTACTCTTTCATAACATAAATATTGTTAATAGCCTCTGGTGTGAAAAGAAAAAAAAAGTTTGTGACGCTGAGATGGGCTCACGACAGCTAAGATAAAATTGGAAATGCCCCTTCTCTCATACTACTCTTTCGATACATAATCTAATATATCTATATATTTTTTCAAAAAAAAAAAAAGAAATAAAAACAATTTTCATATCGAATTCGAAGTGCCATGCTATTATTACTTACTAATTCATATTTCATATGGCGAAGGCATAGTCTTCTTTTTTTTTCCATCAAATAAAAAAAAAACTCATTGGCGCCGAGCGTGAGGGAATGCTAGACGTTTGGTAATTGCTCCTCCGGCCAGGAGAAAAGATCCCATTGAAGCGCCCAATCCTATGCATATTGTCTGCACATCTGGTTGCACAAATTGCATAGTATCATAAAGAGCTACTCCGGGTACTACCCATCCGCCAGGAGAGTTTATAAACAAATACAGATCTTTGGTATCACTCTCTATACTGAGATATATCATAAGACCAATAAGTTGATTCGAGATCTCGCTATCAACCTCTTGGCCTAAAAAAAGTAATCTGTCTCGATAAAGTCGGTTGATTAGGATAAAATTGTATCCCTTAGTAGCCGTACAGGCACCTTTTGATGCATACGGTTCAACAAAAATTGCGAAAAAAAATCAATGTGTAGATTCCAGCCATCCTTCGTTTTTTCTAGTGGGACTTTTCTAACTTCTAATTTATAATGAAGAGGCTTTTTCTTACATTTTAAAAAGAAACTGAAATTAAATTAAAGAAAGATGAGTTTTGGCCCGTTTTCCTATAATATAGAAAAAATTCGCTAAACTTATCGCACAAACTTTTCATTGATCTATTTTTTTTCATTGGGATTCAATCCAAATCACGATGTCATTTTCTTGTTCCTGAATGGGGTTCGTCAATTTTTTATTCAATTTTTTTAGGTTTATGCTCTACTCCGAGTAAAGATCTGCCCGATTTGGATTTGCGCATATAGGACAAATGACCCAATACCACGTCTTTTTGCTATGATTTCATTTACTTTTTTATTTTATTTAATTCCTTTTTCTTTCATGTTTTCCTTTTCCGCCAAATATTCAACGTATTTCTCATATTATTCGATTGATTAACAGTTTGAAATCGCTCTTATTATAATTTTTTTTTTTTTTTATGATTATGATATAGGTGGTAATCATAAATATATTACCAATTGGGTTTTTTCTAAACGGAGCCTGGATACTTCATTTTATCGGTCCAACCAAGCCAACCATAAATCATTCTAATTGAAAATATTAATCTGGATACCCCCCAAAAAAAATGAAATGGATCTCTAATTGCACTTCATTACACTTCACGCTACAAATTTTTGATAATTCAATCAATCTTTTTTGGGCGAAACAGAGGATATCTCGATCGGGCGAGAGAACGGGGGAATCCCATATGACCCAATATATTTGACAAGTCGCACTATACGTCAACCCAAACGGCATCGTCCTCCCCCGGATTTCGAAAAGGAACTCTTGGAACACCAATAGGCATTAAAGGAAAGAAAAAGAATTAAATACTATATTTCACTTTGATGTGGAAGCGTAATAATGGTCTTAATAATAATAATATTGGCCTTTAGCATATTTTATACATAGATAGAATAAGGCCATAAAATAAAGAAAGGCAGAATGAATGAAAGAGAATTCTTACGAATAGTTCCTTTGAATGATGAACAAATAGGGCTGCATTCATTCATAAAAAATAGGATCAACCCCCATTGCGTATTGATACTTATCGGGTATAGAATAGATCTGCTTCTCTTTTTTCTTCTGAGCCGAATTCTTCCCTTATTACTAATGGAATAGAACAAATATTAATCCTTTCTCCGAAAGAATCCACCGAAAAGGGGAGGTATTCCAATGCAATAAAGTTACATAGTGTCTATTTTTCGTTGATAAAGGGGTATTTCCATGGGTTTGCCTTGGTATCGTGTTCATACTGTCGTATTGAATGATCCCGGTCGCTTGCTTTCTGTTCATATAATGCATACAGCTCTGGTTGCTGGTTGGGCCGGTTCAATGGCTCTATATGAATTAGCCGTTTTTGATCCCTCCGATCCCGTTCTTGATCCAATGTGGAGACAAGGTATGTTCGTTATACCCTTCATGACTCGTTTAGGAATAACCAATTCATGGGGCGGTTGGAGTATTACAGGGGGGACTATAACAAATCCGGGTATTTGGAGTTACGAAGGTGTGGCCGGAGCACATATTGTGTTTTCTGGCTTGTGCTTCTTGGCAGCTATCTGGCATTGGGTATATTGGGATCTAGAAATTTTTTGTGATGAGCGCACAGGAAAACCCTCTTTGGATTTGCCCAAGATTTTTGGAATTCATTTATTTCTCTCAGGAGTGGCTTGCTTTGGCTTTGGCGCATTTCATGTAACAGGATTGTATGGTCCTGGAATATGGGTGTCCGACCCGTATGGACTAACCGGAAAGGTACAACCTGTAAATCCGGCGTGGGGCGTGGAAGGTTTTGATCCTTTTGTTCCGGGAGGAATAGCCTCTCATCATATTGCAGCGGGGACATTGGGCATATTAGCGGGCTTATTCCATCTTAGTGTCCGTCCGCCCCAACGTTTATACAAAGGATTACGTATGGGAAATATTGAAACCGTCCTTTCCAGTAGTATAGCTGCTGTCTTTTTTGCAGCTTTTGTTGTTGCTGGAACTATGTGGTATGGTTCAGCAACTACCCCCATCGAATTATTTGGTCCTACTCGTTATCAATGGGATCAAGGATACTTCCAGCAAGAAATATATCGAAGGGTTAGTGCTGGGTTAGCCGAAAATCAAAGTTTATCAGAAGCTTGGTCTAAAATTCCTGAAAAATTAGCTTTTTATGATTACATTGGCAATAATCCGGCAAAAGGAGGATTATTCAGAGCGGGTTCAATGGACAACGGGGATGGAATAGCCGTTGGGTGGTTAGGACACCCTATCTTTAGAGATAAAGAAGGGCGTGAACTTTTTGTACGTCGTATGCCGACTTTTTTTGAAACATTTCCGGTTGTTTTGGTAGACGGAGATGGAATTGTTAGAGCGGATGTCCCTTTTAGAAGGGCAGAATCGAAGTATAGTGTCGAACAAGTAGGTGTAACTGTTGAGTTCTATGGTGGCGAACTCAACGGAGTGAGTTATAGTGATCCTGCTACTGTGAAAAAATATGCTAGACGTGCTCAATTGGGTGAAATTTTTGAATTAGATCGTGCTACTTTGAAATCCGATGGTGTTTTTCGTAGCAGTCCAAGGGGTTGGTTTACTTTTGGGCATGCTTCGTTTGCTTTGCTTTTCTTCTTCGGACACATTTGGCATGGTGCTAGAACCCTGTTCCGAGATGTTTTTGCCGGTATTGATCCAGATTTGGATGCTCAAGTGGAATTTGGAGCATTCCAAAAACTTGGCGATCCAACTACAAGAAGACAAGTAGTCTGATGCAAGATTGCTTTGTTATTTTTCGCTTCTATTTTCTGTTTGTGATTTGACATAGGCTGCTGGAAAAATCTTGATTAAAATCGCTGCCTTTTCTTTGATTCTTGTTCTTTCTTTATTTTATTCGGGAGATGATTCAAAATAAACAGGTACGGAAGCTATAATTGTAAACCACGATCGAATTTATGGAAGCATTGGTTTATACATTCCTCTTAGTCTCTACTCTAGGGATAATTTTTTTCGCTATCTTTTTTCGAGAACCGCCTAAAGTTCCAACTAAAAAATGAAATGATTTTTCATTATCTCAATTGAAGTAATGAGCCTCCCAATATTGGGAGGCTCATTACTTCAATTAGTCCCCGTGTTCCTCGAATGGATCTCTTAATTGTTGAGAGGGTTGCCCAAAGGCAGTATATAAGGCGTACCCAGTAAAACTTACAAGTAAACCAGATATAGAGATGGCGACTAAGGTTGCTGTTTCCATTATTATATAATTTCAAGATCACAGTGGATCTATGATAAGATCGTTTATTTACAGCGGAATGATATACAAAGTCAACAGATCTCACTGAATACAAAATAAGATTTATGGCTACACAAACCGTTGAGGGTAGTTCTAGATCTGGTCCAAGACGAACTGTTGTAGGGGATTTTTTGAAACCATTGAATTCGGAATATGGTAAAGTAGCCCCTGGATGGGGAACGACTCCTTTGATGGGTGTCGCAATGGCTTTATTTGCGATATTCTTATCTATTATTTTGGAGATTTATAATTCTTCCGTTTTACTGGATGGAATTTCACTGAATTAGATTCACAAGAACCACGAAGCCTCGCTTTTCAATACAAAAAGTGAAACCTTTAGTTCTCGGATTTTTTTTAGCCCATTTTATTTTGGTAGTTCGACCGCGAAATTTATTTGTTTCTGTATTTCCGGAATATGAGTGTGTGACTTGTTATAATTGATCCTATTGATAGTACAGAAAATGGGTCTGTCATCTTGATCGAGATAGTTTTATCCCGTCGGATAGCCATTCTAGTATCTGGAGCACGGAATATATGAAATGGATCACGAAGTATTCGAACTATGATTCATACTTAATATTCAAACCTCGCGGCCGGACTAAAAAATCAAATTTCAAAGAAAGAGTTTTCTTATTTATAAAGCGAAAGATTTTTTCTTCTTTCAAACTCTCATTTAGTTTATGCTTATTTTGATCAAAGGACAAATCTTTCTTTTCTTTGTATTTTAATTTATTATATCTATTCTATTCATTGAATAAGTGATGATCCAACGGTTCTTACTCAAAGAATCTTTGGACTTAGTTTGAAGGTTTTATTGAATCATCGCGGTTCTGATATGAATCTGAAGTTTCAATTGATTCATAGGGTCTTAACAAGAGAATTCCTATTAAAAATAAAGAAAACAAGAATAAAGCCACATTCCATACAAATAACAAATCAAAGCAAAGAAAAAGAAAAGAAATAAGTAGGTAAATAGAAGATTCAAGAGGCCTGTAACGATCAACATAAAGACGAATGCGCCGACTTGATTTTTTGGCATTATAATTACAACTACAAAAAAGAGCTTTCGGATTTTGACTCTTTTGTGTCTTCAGATAAAATTGAATGAAAAGATTAAGAAGTTTCAAACTTTCTATTCCATATCCGTTTCAGCTATTATTTGGGTGTTTTGTTTGAGCTGTACGAGATGAAATTCTCATATACGGTTCTCAGGGGGGGAGTCCTCTTGGTTTACCTATCTCAATAAAGTCTATGATTGGTTCGAAGAACGCCTCGAGATTCAGGCGATTGCAGATGATATAACTAGTAAATATGTTCCTCCTCATGTTAACATATTTTATTGTCTAGGAGGAATTACGCTTACTTGTTTTTTGGTACAAGTAGCTACAGGATTTGCTATGACTTTTTACTATCGTCCAACCGTTACTGAGGCTTTTGCTTCTGTCCAATACATAATGACTGAAGCTAACTTTGGTTGGTTAATCCGATCAGTTCATCGATGGTCGGCAAGTATGATGGTCTTAATGATGATCCTGCACGTATTTCGTGTCTATCTCACTGGTGGTTTTAAAAAACCTCGCGAATTGACTTGGGTTACAGGTGTGGTTCTGGCTGTGTTGACCGCATCTTTTGGTGTAACAGGTTATTCCTTACCTCGGGACCAAATTGGTTATTGGGCAGTCAAAATCGTAACAGGCGTTCCAGAAGCTATTCCGGTAATAGGATCGCCTTTGGTAGAGTTATTGCGTGGAAGTGCTAGTGTGGGACAATCCACTTTGACCCGTTTTTATAGTTTACACACTTTTGTATTACCCCTTCTTACTGCTGTATTTATGTTAATGCATTTCCTAATGATACGTAAGCAAGGC